AAAAAATATAAATTTGTACCAAATTCGAGCTAGTAACTAATCCCAACATAGAAGTACTGAAAAAACTCATATAAGCAAAAAATCTCAAGTATCCTTGATCGTGAGCCATATAATTATCACTATAAATTAGAACCATAATTCCAATAGTAGTGATCAACATTAACATAATAGAAGTAAGTGGATCAATCAAGTAGCCAAATTCTAAAGAAAAATCATTATCGAGGGTCCAAGACCATACATATTGATAGATAGAACTGGTATTTATTTGCTGAATAGACAGATTAGTTGCAAAAATCATGACTATACTTAACAATAAAATACTCGGAAAAGCCCACATACGACGAAGATTTTTTGTTGCTGTCGGAAAAAGAAGAAGTCCCACTCCTATTAACATAGGAACCAGAAGTGGAAGGAAAGGTATGATCCACGCATATTGATATGTCTGTTCCATAAAAAGTTTTTTTTTTTAATTCTTAATTAATATTAATTGTTTCCGATTCACCGAACCTTACCTCTTTTGAAAGGAGTCAATAAAAAATGAAGATATGCACTAACTTAAACTACCTTAAATAGAAGTAAAATTTCTTTTTACTTATTCTTTTTCTTTCTGAGTTTCTGATAAATATTTCAAATATTCAAATCAAGAAGTTACAATTGGTCAAATCATATGAAAGAAAGAGATTAATGACTAGTCTCCTTGGAATTTGAAAACTCGAGTCAAATTAGACATATTTTTCATCCATCTTATCCAGTCTTTTAGATTTTTAGAAAAAAAAATATTATCTAGAAAAGAAATACATAATGAATTAGAAAAGTGTAGACTTTTTTTTTGAACAATAGATGTCTTTCACATCCAGCTATACCAATGAGTAATCTCTTAATTTTAATTTAAATGGCAGTTCCAAAAAAACGTACTTCTGCATCAAAAAAGCGTATTCGTAAAAATTTTTGGAAAAGGAAGGGGTATTGGGCAGCGTTAAAAGCATTTTCCTTAGGGAAATCTCTTTCTACCGGGAATTCAAAAAGTTTTTTGTACGACAAACAAATAAAATAAGTAATAAAACATAACACGTTGGAATAATCTGAATCAGCCTGACTCAAAAATTGACTCATTGCATTTCAAAATAAAATTCCCGAATTCCATTCCCTGTTGAGCTAATCGATAGGAAATGGAATTCGTTCCGCTCTTAGAATATGTAGAAGAAGAATTCTTCTGTTTACCTTACCGAATTCAAAAAAAAAGTTTCTTTTTGTTGACAAAAAAACACAAGATACTAAAATTTCTTTTTAGTATATTTTATCATTTCCAAGCCGAGGAATCTTATTTCCCCATCAACCTATTTGTTACAATACTATAAGGTTTTCTTTTTTCTATAGATCCACTTTTTCCGTATATCTGTATAGAAGTGCATATAGAAAATCTTTCGTTACTAAAATCATTAAACCTAATTGATTAAAATTCTAAACTTTTTTGTGCAACTTTATTACTTTTGAATTTTCTCTGAAGTCTTCTAGACTATAAACCCCCATATATCTCTCGCCATCAATCCAGGCAAAAACCCTTAGTAGAATATATTCTGGATAAATTATGTGTCAATTTTGAATGATCCAAAATAGGTTCTTTTTTTATGTTCATTGATAAAATAGAGTTTTTTTGTTTCACTTTTTGAACTCAAATAAATCAAAAACAGTTCATTAAAAGAAAAATGTTTTTTTGGGGGGTTCTATCCCTTAATTCATAGTAGGACGATCGAGTTTTACAAGAGTTCAAATAAAATACACAAAAAAACTAAGACCCTAAGCTAAAATAATGAACCTTCAAATACCTATTTGAACGGATTTTTATTCATCAATTTGAATCTTTCCTAAAAAATATTCCACCCAATTGAATTCTTAAATCTAGACGATTGCTTATTCATAGGCTATTATGAGTTCAAGACAAGCCGCTATGGTGAAATTGGTAGACACGCTGCTCTTAGGAAGCAGTGCGAGAGCATCTCGGTTCGAGTCCGAGTAGTGGCATATCATCTCCTAAAAAAAGTAAATAGATCCTATAATGAATTCAATTGCCGATTTCTATTTTATAATTAAGGGACTCTTTTTTATGATATTTTCAACCTTAGAGCATATATTAACTCATATTTGTTTTTCGATCGTTTCAATTATAATTACAATTCATTTGATAACCTTTTTAGTCGATGAAATCGTAAAAGTATATAATTCATCCGAAAAGGGCATGATAATGACTTTTTTCTGTATAACAGGATTATTAATTACTCGTTGGATTTATTCGAGACATTTTCCACTAAGTGATTTATATGAATCGTTAATCTTTCTTTCATGGAGCTTTTCCCTTATTCATATAGTTCCGTATTTCAAAAAAAATCCAAATCTTCTAAGCACAATAATTGGACCGAGTGCTATTTTTACCCAGGGCTTTGCTACTTCAGGTCTTTTAACTGAAATACACGAATCCACAATATTAGTACCCGCTCTTCAATCTGAGTGGCTAATAATGCACGTAAGTATGATGATACTAGGCTATGCGGCCCTTTTATGTGGATCATTATTATCAGTATCACTTCTAGTCATTACAATTAGAAAAAAGAGAAAGGTTTTTGCTACGAGTAATTATTTAGTAAATTTAAATGAGTCATTTTTCTTTGGTAAAATCGAATACATGAATGAACGAAGTAATATTTTCCAAAATACTTCTTTTTTTTCTCCAAAAAATTATTACAGGTCGCAATTGATTCAACAATTGGATTATTGGAGTTATCGGGTTATTAGTTTAGGATTTCTCTTTTTAACCATAGGAATTCTTTCTGGAGCAGTATGGGCTAACGAAGCATGGGGATCCTATTGGAGTTGGGACCCAAAAGAAACTTGGGCTTTTATTACTTGGATCGTATTCGCAATTTATTTACATACTCGAAGAAATAGAAAATGGAAGGGTACAAATTCCGCAATTGTGTCGTCTATTGGATTTCTTATAATTTGGATATGCTATTTGGGGGTCAATCTATTAGGAATAGGACTACATAGTTATGGTTCATTTACATTAACATTTAATTGAATTCAAAAAGGGGTTCTTACCAATAGAAATAGAAAAGTGTACAGCGCATATCAGATAAAAAAAACTTTGTGTGAACTGGCGAGAACCCGGTTAATTTTGTAGTGATTCGCCGGGTTCTCGCCAGTTCAAATTCATTTTTTTACTTAACGTAAGAGAAGAAGAAAAGGCCTTCTTTTTGTCATTGTACAACGAACTTGAAATTTTGATTTTTTTTATGAAAAAAACTATCTACAAAAAGAATTAGATAGAATAACTTCAACCTTTTCAACTGATAGTGAAAGAACAAAATCAGGATACATACCAATACCTAGTACGGGTAAAAAAATAGAGATCGAAACAAAACACTCTCGTGGTCCAGAATCAAAAAAATAAGAGTTTGGGACATTAAATATCTTGTATCCATAGAACATCTGGCGTAACATAGATAATAAATAAATAGGAGTTAGTATCATTCCAATTGCCATTACAAAAGTAATTAGGAGTTTTGTCATTAAAAGATATTTTGGACTAGTAATTAGTCCAAAAAAGACTATTAATTCGGCAACAAAACCACTCATACCTGGTAATGCAAGGGAAGCCATCGCAAAACTACTGAACATCGTGAATATTTTTGGCATTGGGAGAGCTATTCCACCCATTTCATCAAGATAAACAAGACGTATTCTATCATAAGTCGTTCCGGCCAAGAAAAAAAGTGCAGCACCAATAAATCCATGAGAGACTATTTGTAAAAGGGCTCCGTTGAGTCCAATATCGGTGATAGAACAAATTCCTATAAGTATGAAACCCATATGAGATACAGAGGAATAGGCTATTCTTTTTTTTAAATTCCGTTGACCGAGAGATGTTGAAGCTGCATAGATTATTTGCATTGCACTTACTATCATCAACCAAGGAGAAAATATAGAATGAGCATGAGGGAATAATTCCATATTGATTCGAACTAATCCATATGCTCCCATTTTTAATAAGATTCCGGCTAGAAGCATACAAGTACTATAATGCGCTTCCCCATGGGTATCTGGTAACCATGTATGTATGGGGATGATTGGCAATTTGACAGCAAAAGCAATAAAAAATCCAATATAGAGTATTATTTCCAAGGCCACAGGATAGGACTGATTGGCTAATATTTCAAAATTGAATGTTGGTTCAGTAGAACCATATAAACCGATACCCAGAACTCCCAGTAAAAAAAAAACAGAACCCCCCGCCGTGTACAAAATAAATTTTGTAGCTGAGTACAGACGTTTTTTTCCTCCCCACATGGATACAAGTAAATAAACGGGAATTAATTCTAACTCCCACATGAGGAAAAAAAGTAAAAGGTCCTGAGAAGAAAATAATCCTATTTGCCCACTGTACATTGCTAACATCAGGAAATGAAATAATCGAGAATCGCGAGTAACTGGCCAAGCCGCTAAAGTAGCTAAAGTAGTGATGAATCCCGTCAGTAAAATGGGTCCTATAGAGAGTCCATCTATTCCTAATCTCCAATGGAAATCAAAAAAATTGATCCATTTATAATCCTCCACTAGTTGGATTAATGGATCATCCGATTGGAAATGATAACAGAATGCATAAGTCGTTATAAGAAGTTCTAAGATACATATACATATAGTATACCAACGGATTACTCTATTTCCTCTATGTGGAAAAAAGAAAATTAAGGAACCCGCAAATATTGGCAAAACTACAATTATTGTTAACCAAGGAAAATGATTCGTGGTAAAGACAAGATACACTTGGGCCAGAAAAATCCGTGCTCAAAATCAAATTCAAATATTTTGAGCACGGATTTTGTCGGTAAAAAAAAATGGATTCAAATAGAGTTTTATGGAACGTATCAATAAGCTAGACCCATACTACGAGTTGTTTCATGCCATAAATAAACTCGAACACTCAAGAAATCCGTTGGACAGGC